CCCTATCTATGATTCTGCTATGTACTAAAAGAATTTTATTGTAATGGAATAGAATATAGGAGGAATCGAATCCCTTGTATGAGTAAAAAGAATAAGTACAGTTTTGAATGTTTTGCTTATGTACAAAGTAACAACCAACCATTCTAATTGGATCAGTGAATCATTTTTCAGTCATTCATTGAATGATAAATCACTACAAGTGAGGGAGATACACGATTTAAATAACGGAAAATCAAATATTTTAAAATTGTATCTAGAATGACCGGAAAGGTAGAAACAAGACCGGATATAATTTGATCATTATGAGCAAATCCAAAATCTTTGTAGACAGATCCAATCATTAGTTCCCAACCGTGGGGCGAATGGAATCCTATACATAAATCAGTTACTAAAAGAATGGAAAAGGCTTTGATTGTGTCGCTTAAGTTATATAGAAATTCTTGAACCCAATAGTTAAGAATAACAAGTTCTTCATTACCTAGCATAGAATAACCACTTAGAATAACGAAACAGATCATATTTGTCGAGAAGTGCAAAATCGTATGGATACAATCTTCATTGTGCATCTTGATCAATTGGATCGTTTCGTTGTAGATTCCGATACGAAGCTTTTCTAGATGTGTTCCCGGGTATTCCTTTATCATTTCGTCCAAGAGTAAGAGTTCCTCTAATTCTATGAATTTTTTTAGAATACTCTTTTCTTGAATATCATTCAAAAAAATTTCGGATTGCCTAGTATCCCACCAATTAGTAACCCAAGATTCCAGACTTTTAGTAAATGAGAGAGAGATCCACCAGGGCAAAAATACTATAGATGCAAGATATAGAAGGGGAATGAATGCTTTCTTTTTTGCCATTTTTTCGTCTTTGAATTTTTAATGAACTCACCCCATTCGTTGACGCTATACGATACTAACTAATATTCCTATCAAGGATCAGTTCTATTACAAGTTATCGAGCCCACGAATCTATTCCCCGCTTTTTTTGTGTATGATTCAGCGGTTAGTACTTGAATTTATAAATAATACAGAAATGGAATAAAAAAGAATCCACTTAGAATAAAGAGATTGTTTCCAAATCCATCACTTGCTAAAATTCGAAGAGAGTGACCCCTTTCAATAAAGAAATGCATGAAAGAGCCCCTTCAAGTAACAAATATTATTCAGATTTTGAAACGAAAGAACTCCCTTTCTATCAAAATATCCAATTTTTTGAAAAAAAAAACGACGCATAGTCCGGGAATAATTGAGAGAATTTTCTGAAGAATATTGTGATTCTGATAAAAAAAATGACTACCAAAACAAGACAAAAAAGCTATCGTTATAAGCATCCCAATCGTTTGGTAATTAAGAAGTACAAAAAGGGATAAAAAGAAAGATTGATTGACAAAACAAAAAAAAAGAGAATCTACAAGATATAATCTCTCTATTGAAAATAAAAAAAGCATTCATTCTTTTCATTTCAGTTTCAATTCATTTTTTAAAATACTTCAATTGGTACACGCAAGAAATAAGCCAATTCAGCAGCTTTTTGCTCAAGTTCTCGTGGAGTCAAATTCTCATCAGTACGAGTCAAAGGAATAGCGCCATGGCCTCTGATTTCCATATAAAGGACACGACGAGCATAAATACCCTCTTTCACTTCTATTCTGATGGACTGGACGTCTTTCATAAAGAATTGGAGGAAGATGCGACGATTTTTTCCAGGAAATCCCCAACGAAAAATACACACTATTCCTTCTTTTCTATCGAACCGATCATAACCACTACCTACATTCCACGAAATTGTGCACCACAAATAAGAGCTAATAAAGAGACCCGCAATTCCGTAGAAAGACATCACGATCCCCTGTGGAAAAAAAATGATTTGCGTAGGCGGAAATAAAGATATCAAATTTCTACCAAGATAACTGGAAATTCCAACTAATAAAAACCCTAATGAACCTAAAAAAAGGATAAAGGCCCAGCAGAAATTACTTGTTTTTCGAGACCCTGCTATAAGTTCTATCCATATATGTTCTGATCGCCAATTCATACTAGATCTAGTTGCATTTTATTGAAATTGAGAGAATAACCCAAATTAATTTGACTTTTTGTGTGTTTCCGAAATAACTCTCATCAACTAGCACTATTCTGATGTGAACTTTTATTTTAGGAGTAATTCATCGAATTGGTTAGATATAAAATAATAATATCCATTTCGTATGATTTCCTATAGATATCCACATACATATAGATATATTCACTTTATAAGGCATTCGCCCCGACCCCGATTTGATTTCGTTGCAAATAGCTATAATTTATTTACTCATATATCATGTTTACACACGAATAACAATAATAGTTTCTTTATGTTCGGGGGAAACCACATCACATATTTTATTCTAAGAAATAGATATCTGTGTTATGGTCTAAGTCTAAATCTTGAAAAAAAAAAAACAAAATAGATGAGATTTAGCCCCATCATATCGATATCTAAAAAATCTTGTTTTTTTGAATATGAAGAGATAAAGAAGCCATCGCAATTGCCGGCAATATTAGGCCCACGAAAGGCACAAAAAAAGAGGGTAAATTTGTCATAAAATGGATACCTGGATTTACTATTTTTACCTGTTATTGTTATATTGTTATAAAGGTATCTTATAATCATTATTTAGAATTCATATAGAATTATACTAAGCATATCGAAGTGAGTATATGTGATATAATAAAAAATATATAAATATAATAAAATAAGTGCAAGGAATGTCGAACTAAATAAATATAATTTTTCATCTTTCTACATGAAATATATATATATATGATAATCGCCTTTTTTATTATCTTGTTTTTGTCTTATAATTTGAATTTCATAAAATGGAATAAAATAAAGAAAGAGTTTCTTACAACTTCCTGAAAAATTTGTTACAATCCGATCCGGGAATAGGGAGTCTTAGTAAAACTGGGGATTCTAAAAAAATATCGAAAGATGCAAGATTCTGTACTTTTCACTTTTAAATTTTCTATATTTGAATTATATACACATAAGAAGAGAACGTGAAATTCGCTTTATTCTCCTGGCCTAATTTTAATTTAGCGGAAGAAGGAATGCATTCTTTTTTTTTGATAGAGGTTTTTACTGATTAGTAATCGGGAATGTCGGTAAAAAAAAAATGATCCGCATAATTATTTTTACAATTAAATCTTATGTTATCAAATGCTACCAAGCCAAAATCCATTCTACGGATTTTGGCTTTGATTTCTATAAACTAAATAACTACTCGTTTTATAAAAAAAAAATAATAATTTATATTTTGATTAATTAATATATTTTTTTTATTAAGGATCCACTTGATTGAATTTTGATTCAGAGAAAAGAAAGCGTGGAGCTGAAATAACTCACTCAGAACGTCTTTTAAAAGATTACGTGGTACGATTAGGTCGAATTGGCCCTTATGGAATAAATATTCAGCCGTTTGTGAGCCCTCAGGTACTGTCGTATTCAATGTTTGTTCAATTACTCTTTTACCCGCAAATGCAATGTAGGCATTGGGTTCGGCAATAATGATATCGCCCAACATACCAAAACTGGCTGTCACCCCACCAGTAGTAGGAGATGTAAGGATTGATACATAGAATAACTTTTTCTTTGATTGATAATCATATAAAGCGGAAGCTATTTTAGCCATTTGCATCAAGCTCAAACTTCCTTCTTGCATGCGTGCTCCTCCGGAAGCACACACTAGAATAAGAGGCAAAAACCGATTGGTAGCATATTCGATCAAACGAGTGATCTTCTCGCCAACTACGGAGCCCATACTACCCCCCATAAACTGAAAATCCATAACCCCAATTGCTATGGGAATACCGTTTAGTTGACCTGTGCCTGTTTGAACAGCCTCAGTTAATCCTGTTTTTCTTTGATAAGAATCAATACGATCTTTGTAAGATTCCTCTTCCAACGGAAATTCAATGGTATCCACAGAGACCATATCTTCATCCATAGGAACCCAAGTACCTGGATCAATCAAAAGTTCTATTCTATCTGAACTACTCATTTTCAAATGATGTCCACAGTGTTCGCAAATATTCATTTTTGATTTCAAAAATTTCTTATAATTTAATCCATAACAATTTTCGCATTGAACCCATAAATGCCTATATTTTTGAGTAAAATCTAGATCATTAGAATTTTCCGTTTCTGTTATAGTTAACTCACTACCAGCCGGACTCGTTTTTATACTTGAACTCTGGGTTTCACTACTATTTCTGCTTTCATCAAAAATGTAACTAGAAATGTAATTGTCATTGTAATTGACAATACCACTTAAAATGTAACTATCAATACAAATTTGAGAACGAAAATAGCTGTCAATACAGCTAGTAATGTGTTTATTCCAACTATATTTAGTATCATATATGTAAGGATCATAGTGGGGATCATCACTATTAGATACACTATTTAGATAACAAAAATTCCGAGAATTAGAAAAAGAGCTTTCTAGTTCACTTAGAAAAGAATGAGCATTGTCAATCTCAAAAATTTGATTTTCAATATCAAAACATATGAAATAACTGTCCCTATTATTATCCCTAACTAAAAAAGTATCATCAGGTACGAAATTATGAATGTCTCTAACGCCGACTAAATGATCAACATTACTGTAACTAGAATTGTCACTATCGCTCCCACTAAGAGTGTTTTTATCTATATCATTTCGAATCGGGTCTTCACTTACACTGGTATTTTCAATAGAACCAAGGCTGCCCATTGATTTACTTAGCCCATACCCGTATTCTAACTCCTTTTTTTTGGACAACATCGAGTTGAACCACCCTTTTTCCATAAAGCCTTGTTGCACATATTTACATGAAAAATACAATATATGAATAGTCATTCGATAAAAAATCATTTGAATATTTCATTTACTATCCTAATACGCATCCAAATACAATCACTAGGGTTCTATTAACAAAAAAAACAAGTAGGTGTTGTTTAATTATTTCTTTTTTCGATTTGAA